GGAATGGAACGTATGAAATACGTATGAACGAAGGAATAAAGAGAATTTTCTACTTATACTACTTATAATTGGAATGGAATTTTCGAAAGGGATACAAATGGAAAAGAATTGATAAAACGTTTCTAGAAACAGAATTCTGCCACTTACACTTAGGCTTTCTATGTTATGGAATTTTGTATAGAATATAAAAAGGGATTCCATTTCTACCATTATTACGATATTCCATATTCCAATCCGCTTGAATATCAGAAAACTCGATGGATTTGGTATTTGATCTTTTGGCTAAGATAAATAAAATAAAAAGACATAAAAAAGAAAAATAGAGTCGATTTTGTAGTACTTAACCCCCTTTCAAGATTCCATTGTTTAAAAAAGGGATTAGCGGAGAAGAGAAAAATTTTTACCTATTTTTTAGTCGAATTTGTAGCATACAATGCGGATTATGAAGTGTATTAGAGGGGTTATATTTATTAAACATGTCCAGATATAGCTATCGATATTATATATAGGTCTTCAACTTCTGTTCTGGGGTTTACATATACTCATATATATTGTTATAATTGAAATAGAGAAAGATTTTTTATTGAAAAGAAAAAATACTGAATAAACACCGATTCGTTTAGTTCTGTATCAATTTTTTTCTTATGTCATTAGGAAAAAAAGTTTGAGATTCAAATTCAAGTCTCGTTCATGAATTCGCCGTCAGCAGCCAACAGTTAATGGTTCAAATTTATCATCTGTTTTTGTTTAATATAAAGGTGAGTAGGACTGTTTAAGCATTGTGTGTTTTGAGATACTATAAATCAATCGAAGGGGCGGATCAAATCCAATCAAAAAGGGGAATTCTTTTCGGCAAAGGCTTAATAAAACCGGATTAAAAATACAAGTACAAAAAAATAAGTTCAGTAATCCAACCCTAAGCGAGAAATTTTTCAGCCATTTTTTTTGGTATCGTTTTGGCGATATGGCCGAGTGGTAAGGCGGGGGACTGCAAATCCTTTTTCCCCAGTTCAAATCCGGGTGTCGCCTGATCAACAAAAGACTCGAAATCCCTTATTCTGTTCTGCTGATAGCGGATATAAACTCACCGAATTATTTCACAGCAGACACAGCAGAAAGGGCCCGTGCATTCGGTCTAAAGCTTTTTTAAAATAAAAGTAAAATAAAAGATTGCAAATCTTTGTATCTAGGATTCAAGGAAAGATTAGAACGGTGAAGGGGGTTATCAAGACTTCCTGATTCCTTTCTATTCTACTACTTTGAATTGATTCATCAATAGTGTTCGGTCAAAATCCCTTTTTGACTCTGCGCCGTCAATTCCATTATTATTAATGAGCAATAATGGAATAATTCCGTCATAGAGATAGGGGACATAATTAACATGGATATAGTAAGTCTCGCTTGGGCTGCTTTAATGGTAGTCTTTACGTTTTCCCTTTCACTGGTAGTATGGGGAAGAAGTGGACTCTAGAGGTACTACTAATTAGTTGAGGAATCACCCGTATCAATTGTTTTATAGATCGTTCTGCAACGCGTTTTGAATTCTATTCTAAAAAAAAGATCCTCATTTCGGAATTACATTGGATTCTAGTGGACTAATGGATTATATGACCGAAACTCTTTCAATCAAATAGAGATTTCAATGATTCTCATCTTCGTATCTAGAAAGCAAGGGGGATACAGATGATTCTAATTTTATTTCAACCCAATTCTTACTCCATTTTCTATTTCAATGAGCGGGATGGTACCATAATTATAGATGGATACCGAGGAAAACCTGACTCCCCCTTCCCTTTTTCCCTCTTTTCTTTACTTGTCCTGCTCAAAAAGGAATTTTTGAAGTATATACGTGCTTTCTATGATAAAAAATATAGACATAGCGGTTGTCTAACGAAATACTATAACATAATAAGATCTTGCCTTAGGGGAGGCACATATTGCGCACCTACCGCTTGTTTTATTATTTTCGAAATAAAATTTCTAGTTTCTTTATCGACTCATTTCATATCCGGGTTGAAGCATTAAAAATTTGTGAGGTTTCTTATTTATTTCCTTTCGAAATCTAAAGAAGTACCCATAGAACTCCTGTCAATTGTCAATGAATCAATCCATTTTTTCTTCGGAATGCTAGAATATAAAAAGAATTACTACTTTATTTTATTAATATATGCTCATAATAATCCTTTTTCTTTCGTTAATTTGATTCCTTCGATAGAGCACTAGACTAAATAATAATAAATCGAAATCTAAAAATTAGAGTAAGACAGACAAGACAATTATTTCAGATTGATCGTAACAAATTGTAGATTGATCAACACGAAACCTCTGCCTTTAATTATATTAGTTATATTAATAAGTAAAGTGTAACTTTATACGCTCCAATAACATATAGTATGATAAGAAAGAAAGATTCATATATTTCTTTCTTTCTTATTATACTATCGGATCTCATAGAAGACTGTCGATTAGAGTCTGCTCATTTCATTTAAGACGTTAAATT